GGTAGACAAAAAATCCTTCTTCTTTTTGAAGCCACCCAATCACAAAATCCTCCAATTCTCAACTTAAAGGAGAATAGAAGAAATCATACTTTCATACAATATCTTAATTGAATTCTATGTAATGATCAATAAATTTAGTTGAATTCTATATCTATATGTATCAACATCCTACTACCCGTTTATTCTATAGATATAGATATTTGGGCTGGAGTTGACAAACAACCAATACTAATTTTATTGTTTCTTAGTTTAGATTATAAATTGAAATGGGGCGTGGCCAAGTGGTAAGGCAACGGGTTTTGGTCCCGCTATTCGGAGGTTCGAATCCTTTCGTCCCAAAGGATTTTTATGCTATTGCTATAGTATTCCTATTATTGCTATAGATAATGGAGTGGTCAGGAGTAAATCAGTATTAATTTCAATATCTGTTCGAATCTCATTAACAAATGATAAAGTTCCATAACATATGTTTTAGAACATATTTTTTTATGTTATGGAGCCAATGTATTTTTTTCTATTTCATTTTTTTAGGTATTTCGCGGTTGACTCTAATGAAAAATTGGAAATCTATGGAACGATTGAGGCAGGGATGATTTATCCTATTCCTTTTATTCACTTTATGACAAGATTTGATTATTGAAATATTACTCAACCCTATCCCTATGTTAAACAAAATAAATATAAACATCTAAAATGAGGAAATATTTAGCTTATATGGTATGTATGTATCGTTCTATTTCAATGCAAATAATTTTTATATTTTTGTTTTCGTAATCAGATGAAAAGAATAAAGATTCAAATCTTTACTTAATATCATTTTTTGATCCACTTGCGAAAAAAAATTGGATTATTTCTTCTTTATCTTTGATCTATTTATCTATTTTTAATCAGTGATGAGTCAAGGAAAGACTTATCGGATTAAACATGCTGTTTATTCGCGAATTTCCTTCAAAGAAGATAGTATTTCTAAATAGGAAACTTTTTCAATTATAGATATTTTTTTAGAAATACTTTATTAATGATTTCTTGTCAGTTGAATCTTTGGTATTGAAAAAGTAGGAAATAGCATAATATATCCTATATTAGTCACTTGAAGATGCAGAGTCAATAAATTATTCGTTTATATATATTATATATATAGTTATAATTCTATCTTCTTTCTATTATTTTGTATTATATAGATACTTTTTATGTATGTTAAAATATATTTATGGATGTTAAAGATCTTGTCTTGCTAATACTTTTTCATAAAAATCGTTCCACATACAGATATCACATCATATTCTTATTTTAAAATAAGAAAATCAAAAGTCTAGATTACGATGTTTATGTACAACTGAACCAATGACTATTCATGATTCCATAATTGAATCAATTCCATACTGGTTCCAAATTAGAGGAATGTGATGGTAAAACTTCGTTTGAAACGATGTGGTAGAAAGCAACGTGCGACTTGAAGGACACGATCCGTTGTGGATTTTTAGACCCACCATCTTATTTTCGATTTATCGAGGAATGAAGATGCTCTTGTCTCGACATTGTTTGTTCTGTTACACCCGAATCCTTTGTTTTTTTGTTGGGTTGTAAATTGTCTACGATGGAGCTCGAGTCGAAAGGATTAATTCCTTTCTGGGGGGCAAGGATCTAGGGTTAATGCCAATCAATCAATTGGAACAACTTCGTAAACGTATCTTCTATATATAATAATAATATAGATATAAAAAGGATCCAATCCAATTTAAACAAGTTCTGTTTTTAAATTGGAAACTTGTTGTAATTGATCAAACTTTTTCAATTCAAAGTGTATTACGCGGGAATCAACTGTCCATCGGATTCTTTGATAGAAATAAATCAAATTTCAAATATTTCCAATTCAACTCAAAGGGTATGTTGCTGCCATTTTGAAAGTATTAAGAAGCACCGAAGTAATGTCTAAACCCAATGATTTAAAATATAGATTAAAGGATCCAAGAACAAGTAAACCCATTTTAATTGTCTCGATAGTCTCAATAACTGGATCATCCAAATCTAATTTTAAACGAGACAAAAAAAGCGGGTAAAGACAACTCAATAAATGAAATTGAGTATTGAATAAAGAGAAGAATTTTCTTTTGAGCTATTTGAGAGTTATTCAACTTGAGTTATGAGTACGAATGGTTTCTTTCAAATTTTCAGGAAGGCCAAAAAACGAATGAAATTAAAGTCTAGTTGATTTTCTAGGTTGATTCGAATCAAATCATTTTTTCTCGAGCCGTACGAGGATAAAACTTCCTATACGGTTCTAGGGGGGGTATTGTTCATCTATATCTATCCCAATGAGCCGTCTATCGAATCGTTGCAATTGATGTTCGATCCCGAAGAGAAGGAAAAGATCTTAGAAAAGTGGGGTTTTATGATCCAATGAAGAATCAAACTTATTTAAATGTTCCTGCTATTCTATACTTCCTTGAAAGGGGTGCTCAACCTACAGGAACTGTTCAGAATCTTTTAAAGAAAGCAGAAGTTTTTAAAGAACTTACGTCTAATTAAACAAAATTCAATTAAATTTAAAGAAATACCAAGGGGGGGTAGCGACTTATATATAACTTTGTATAATTTTTCTTTACTAGTTTTTTTGATCCCCCCCCTTCCTGCTCGATTCGTATCTATTTTTCATTCCTTCCGTCGAATCCAATGGTGGTGGTCTAGAACGACAAAACGTTAGTTTATTGATTAAAAAATCAAAAAATTCGGGCATTTCCTTCAATTGTGTGATTTTCATTACAATTTGACTAACCAATAAGGAATCAAGCCTGCTTATTCCACTTGTATTGATGAAATACAATATGGACTAAAAAATCCGTATTTTTTTAATTCTTCCTTATTTATTATTCCATTTCTACTTTTTGTATCTCTGTGGATTAGGTATGTAGTGCCAATCCAAGACAATTTTGAATATTATTGCATTGAAGTTATTTGAATTTCAAAAAAGATTTTAATAGCAATCTCTTTTGTTTTTTTTCCACTATATTCTTTTCTCTAAATTTAGAATATTGACAACAGTGTATCGAACAAATATAATTCATGGTGATAAGTGAAGTGGGTTTATTTGTTTCTGTCCATAGGTTTTTTTACTTTAAACTCATTTGGTAATTCTGTTTTTCTTTTATCTGAGAATTTCTTGTATGTTGATCTAATCAATTCATTTTTATGTTTCGAATCCATTAGAAAATCTGTTTTGTTAGCTCAATGATTTGATTAGCCCGTATAATCTCTTTTCTTTTTATTTTATTTAAATTTCATTTCATTGATTTTGATTGTATCTATATACCCTTTGTTGAGATTATGTTTAATCTATATTTTATTCGGGTTGCTAACTCAACGGTAGAGTACTCGGCTTTTAAGTGCGGCTAGAATCTTTTACACATTTGGATGAAGTGAAGAATTCGTCCATACCATTGGTAAAGTTTGGAAGACCCCGACTGATCCTGAAAGGGAATGAATGGAAAAAAAAGCATGTCGTATCAATGGAGAGTTCTGAGGATATTTCATTCTTATCGGATTGGTACAAAACCTTGTTCGAATTCTTGGAACGGAACGAGTTTGGTCGAATGAATAAATGGATAGGGCCTTATGGCTTCAATTAATTATCAGAAAGAAAAAGGAACCAGCTTATGTTCTAACTTTGAATAAGTTCCCGATCTAATTAGACGTTAAAAATAGATTAGTACCTGATACGGGAAGGACTTCTCCCCATGAGGGGATTCTATATTTTTTTAATGAATCCTAACTATTTATATTCTTATTATGGAATCGAGGTGTGTGTAAAAGAAGAAGTATATTGATAAAGAAAGTTTTTTCCGAAATCAAAAGAGCAATTAGGTTTAAAAGATAAAGGATTTCTAACCATCTTGTTATCCTATAACATAGACGAATTAAATGAAATGGAAAAAAGAGAGGGTAGATAATCTGTTGATAAGTTTACTTGTCTCCGGGGTATCTATTCTTACTAGAATACCCTGTTTTGACTGTATTGCACTATGTCTTATTTGTTAACCCTCAAAATTTTCTACCCTTTGGCTCAAATTGAAATTCAAATGGAGGAAATCAAAAGATATTTACAGTTAGAGAGATTTCAACAACATGACTTCCTATATCCACTTATCTTTCAGGAGTATATTTATGCATTTGCTCATGATCATGGTTTCAATAGATCCATCTTTTCGGCAAATCCGGGTTATGACAATAAATCCAGTTTACTGATTGTGAAACGGTTAATTACTCGAATGTATCAACAGAGTTATTTGATTATTTCTCCTAATGATTCTAATCAAAATTCCTTTTTGGGACGCAACAATAATTTGTATTCTCAAATCATATCAGAGGGGTTGGGATTTATTGTGGAAATTCCATTTTCTCTACGATTAATATTTTCTCTAGAAGGCAAAAAGAAAAAGATAGTAAAATCTCAGAATTTACGATCAATTCATTCAATATTTCCCTTTTTAGAGGACAATTTTTCACATTTCACTTTTGTGTTAGATATATTCATCCCCCATCCTGTCCATGTGGAAATCTTGGTTCAAATTCTTCGCTATTGGGTAAAAGATGCCTATTCTTTGCATTTATTACGATTCTTTCTCAACGAGCATTGTAATTGGAATAGTTTGATTAATCCAAAGAGGGTCAGTTCCTCTTTTTCAATAAAAAATCGCAGATTATTATTATTCTTATATAATTCTTATGTATGTGAATACGAATCCATTTTCGTCTTCCTACGTAACCAATCTTCTCATTTACGATCAACATCTTGTGAAGTTCTTCTTGAACGAATCTATTTCTATGTAAAAATAGAACGTCTTGTGAACGTCTTTGTTAAGGTTAACTATTTTCAGACGAACCCATGGTTGGTGAAGGAATCTTGCATGCATTATGTTAGGTATCAAAGAAAATCCATTTTGGCTTCAAAGGGGACGTCTCTTTTTATGAATAAATGGAAATGTTACCTTGTAACTTTTTGG